TTCGCTTTTATATACAAAAAACAAATTGGATCAGTGGATCATTTTTTCAGTCATTCATTGAATGATAAATCACTACAAGCGACGGAGATACCCGATTTAAATAACGGAAAATCCAGTATTTAAAAATTGTATCTAAAATGACTGGAAAAGTGGAAACAAGACCAGATATAATTTGATCATTCTGAGTAAATCCAAAATCTTTATAGACAGAACCAATCATTAGTTCCCAACCATGAGTTGAATGGAATCCTATACATAAATCAGTTAATAAAAGAATAGAAAAAGCTTTTATTGTGTCACTTAAGTTATATAGAAATTCTCGAACCCACGAGTTAAGAATAATGAGTTGTTGATTACCCAGAATAGAATAACCACTTAGAATAAGGAAACAGATTATATTTGTCGAGAAGTGCAAAATCGTATGGATACAATCTTGGTTGTGCGTCTTGATCAATTGGATGGTTTCTTTGTAGATTCCGATACGAGGGTTTTGTAAACGTGTTTCGGGGTATTCCTTTAGCATTTCCTCCAAGAGGAACAGTTCCTCGAACTCTATGAATTTCTTTAAAATAGTTTTTTCTTGAATATCATTCAAGAAAATTTCGGATTGTTTAGTATTCCACCAATTTGTAACCCAAGATTCCAGACTTTTCTTAAATATAAAAGAGATGCACCAGGGCAAAAAGACTATGGATGTAAGACATAGAAGGGGAATGAATGCTTTCTTTTTTGCCATTTTTCGTCTTTAATTAACTCAGCTTCATCTCATTTGTCAACTATATATGATAATAATCTTTCTATCAAGCATAAGTTCTATTCCAAGTAATAGAGCCTATCTAGAATATCCATTTCTAATCTAGAATATCCATTTCTAATTTATTCAGAGAAATGGATAATCTATTCTCGCTTTTTTTATTTGTAATTCGGAAGTTAGTTCTTTCCTTTCATTTGGAAAAAAGAATACAAAAGAATACAGAAATCAAATAAGAAAATAAAAGAATCCACTGCCAATTCGAATGAAGAAGAAAAATCTTGTTTCAAAAGCTATCAATTTTTAATTGATAAGATTCGAAAAATAAATGCTTTCTTAGAGAAAGCATTTATTTTTCGAATCTTTTTTATACAATTATTTCCAATGGTACATCCAAGAATGTGGCCAAGTCCGAAGCTGTTTCGAAAACGCTGGCGCGCGGAGTCCTATCATAATAAACATCAACAGGAGTCAAGGGAATGGCCCCCTGTTCTCTGGTGTACATATAAAGGACACCAGTACGAGGTTCTGGGTTAGCGTAAAATTGGAGGGCCAGAATATCTTCTACACGGACGTGGGAAAGAATACAACGATTTTCTCCAGGAAATCCGTAACGAAAAAACCACACCATTCCAATTTGATTATCGTAAAGATTATAACCACTACCCACATTCCAAAAAATGAGAATCCACCAATGAAAACTTACAAAGAGACCCGCGATTCCATAGAAAGTCAGCGTGGCCCCTTGTGGCAAAAAAGGAACTACAAATTCGGACGAATTGAAAGAGAAAAAATTCCTACCATAAAAACTGGAAGCTGAAATAAATAACACCCCTAATGAACCTAAAAGAGTGAAAGAAGCCCAGAAGAAATTGATTGGTTTTCGGGCCCCTGGTATAGTGTAGATCCATGTGTGTTCTTGTTCTTGGTAGCGACGCATAAGGTGTCCTGACCCCCCAAAAATGTGTTGTTGAACATGAACCAATAAACCAGCTGTTACAATTAATACTAGCCCCACTAAAGGCAAAAAAACATCTACCATAAGCATAAAATGGTACCTCAATTTTCTATTAGTACCTGTTCTATTTTGTTGATTGTTAGATTAAATCCTCCTAATCTTATTAAGGCTTATATGATATTAGTATTTTTCTTTTCTCTTGTTTTTTTTTTTATGGAATAGTTATAAAAAATGGAACAGAATAACAAATCCAAGAAAAGAAATTTGACTTTATCTAAAAAAATATATGAGATTTGTCCCCACTGCCCGTATCTAAAAAATCTTGTTTTTTTGAACATAAAGAAATAAAGAAGCCATTGCAATTGCCGGAAATACAAGGCCCACTAAAGGAACAAAAACGGAAGATAAGTTTATCATAAAATGGGTACCTCAATTTTCTATTTGTACCTGTTCTTTTTTGTTGATTGTTAGATTAATATCTTTGGTATATTCATTTCATATTTTGATTATTATATTATATTGTAATAAAGATAGTCTATAATCATTCGAATTCATATTCATATAGACTTATACTAAGTCTATTGAAAAAATTAGACTAAGTTAAGTATAGCTAAATGAATATATATGACTATGACTATCTAGATAATAAACTAATATCTATTATACTCTATATACTCTATATACTCTATATACTCTATATACTCTATATAGTGAGTATACATAATAAGTATAGAATATAATAAATCAATAATAAAAAAAATGAATAAGATTTATTAAGAATCAAAAGCACAAAATGGAATAATTATTAAATATTAAGGAATGTAGAACTAAATAACTGGATGAATTTCGCCCTCTATTTCTACAAGAAACATGTGTATGATAATACACCTTTTTATTATTCTTAGTCTTTTTCTATTATTATTTTATTACTTTGCTCTTGTGTGTTATAATTTGATTTTATTTGAAGTTCAAAATTGAAAAAAAGGGATTTTTGGGTCTGCTTTATTTTTCATTTTGAGTCAAAGGAAAGAAACCATGGAACTGAAATAACTCAGTTAGAACCTCCTTTAAAAGATTACGTGGTACAATTGAATCAAATAAGCCCTTTTGGAATAAAAATTCAGCTGATTGTGAACCTTCGGGCACTTCCTTATTCAACGTTTGTTCAATTACTCTTTTACCCGCAAATGCAATGTAAGCATTTGGTTCAGCAATAATGATATCTCCCAACATGCCAAAACTAGCTGTCACCCCACCAGTAGTAGGAGATGTAAGTATCGATACATAGAATAACTTTTGATTGATTTGATAATCATATAAAGCAGAAGATATTTTAGCCATTTGCATTAAGCTCAAACTTCCTTCTTGCATACGCGCTCCTCCGGACGCACATACTATAATAAGAGGTAAAAGTTGATTGGTAGCATATTCGATCAACCGGGTTATTTTCTCACCCACTACGGATCCCATACTACCCCCCATAAACTGAAAATCCATAATACCAATTGCTACAGGAATACCGTTTAGTTGACCTGTGCCTGTTTGAACAGCCTCCATTAATCCTGTCCTTTTTTGATAAGAATCAAGACGATTTTTATAAGGTTCCTCTTCCGAATGAAATTCAATGGGATCCAGAGAAACCATGTCTTCATCCATAGGATTCCAAGTACCTGGATCAATCGAAAGTTCGATTCTATCTGAACTGCTCATTTTCAAATGATATCCACAGTGTTCACAAATATTCATTTTTGATTTAAAAATTTTCTTATAATTTAATCCATAACAATTTTCGCATTCAACCCACAAATGCTTATATTTTTGAGTCTCATCGAGATCATTAGAACTTTCTCTTTTTGTAAACTCACTGTCATTGTATTTGTCACTATCACCTAAAATGTAACTATCAATACAGATTTGAGAACGAAGATAACTCTCAATGCAACTATGAATGTGATTATTCCAATTCGATTTCGTATCATACATGGAATAATCATCATCACTCTTAGAGCCATTCTTCAAATAGCTAGAATTCTTATAACTAAAGAAAAAACTTTCTGGTTCATTTAGAAAAGAATGATCATTGTCAATCTCCAAAATGTGATTTTCAATAGCAAAATCTATGGAATAACTCTTCCTCTTACTACCCATAACTAAAAAAGTTTTATCCGATAGGAAATTCCGTATGTTCCTGAAATAATCAACATTGCTGTAACTAGAATTCTCACTATTCCAACTATGAATGTTTTTATCCATATCAGTTAAAATTGGGAGGTCTTCACTTACACCGGTATTTTCATCAATAGGACCAAAACTATCTAGTGATTTACTTAAACCACACCTGTATTCTAATTCTCTATTACTATTAAACAGCATTGAGTTTAACCACCACTTTTTCATGGAGCTTTTTTCCTCTATTTACATGAAAATAGAATAGATGGATAGTCATTTCATGAAAAATCATATAAAGACTTTCTTTTTCATATTCTATGTCATTGTCATTTAGTTAATATCAATAAAAAAGTATTTTAAATAGAATTTGAAATAGAATAAGTATAGAAATCCAATCACTAAGATTAATAATTGATAATAATAACGAGCGGGTGGGTATTCAAAAAAAAATTCTTTTTTTCTTGAAAACCCAGAGTCTTATTTCACTATATATGTAACTAAATGTGCTGGAATTTTTTTTTTCAAAAAAAAAAAATCGAATATCAAATAAGATATTAAATATTATTAAAATTAGAATATTTAAGAAATTCGATTTTCAATGATTAGATTTTTTGAAATGAATAAAAAAAGAGGGGGTAATCTTTATTCGGATATACAATTTATATTCAAATAGGTATATATCATGAATAAATATCATCTGGGACGGAAGGATTCGAACCTCCGAATAACGGGACCAAAACCCGTTGCCTTACCGCTTGGCCACGCCCCATTTTCGATTCGACACTAATAAATACTATTATTAGTTGTTCGTCAATTCCAGTTAGAAACTTACTCTCTATAGAATAATTTGTTGCTAGGATTTTGATATGCATAGATATCGAATTAAACTGAATTTATTGATCATTACATAGAATTCAATTAAGATATTGTATGAAAGTATGATTTCTTCTATTTTTGATTTCAGAATGCAAAGATTTTGAACTGGATAAATTCAAATAAAAAAAAGGATTGAGGGGTCTGATCTTATTTGATTCATTTTTTTCGTTTTCTTACTCATTTATTAATATTTATTATAGATATGAATATTAATAAATGAGTAAGAAATATGAATTCAATATTTGAATTATTTATATTTCAATTCATATCCATTTTTAAAATCCTTTTCTATTTTTCTATTTTCTTATTCTTATATATATTCTAGAATAGATTTCTTTATAACTTTTTTATAAATAGATTTCTTTATAATTCTTTGATTTTTTCTTTAATTTTAATATTGAATTCTTAATATAAAAGTATAATAAATAAAAATTAGAATTAATCATATATTAGAATTAATCATATATAATCATATATAATTAATCGTATAATATATGATATATAATATCTATAATATATTATAATTATATACAATAAAAAAAGATTCGAATTCAAAAAAAGCAAAAATACAATTCATTTTCTTAAAGAACAAAATTTTTGTTATGCTTAATATCTTTAGCTTGGTCTGTATTTGTATTCACTCTGCCCTTTATTCAAGTAGTTTTTTCTTGGCGAAATTACCTGAAGCTTACGCTTTTTTGAATCCAATTGTAGATATTATGCCAGTCATACCCCTACTCTTTCTTCTCTTAGCTTTTGTTTGGCAAGCTGCTGTAAGTTTTCGGTGAGATCTTTAATTTGAATAATGTCCTAAAAAAATTCATAATTTATTCGAAAACAAAAATTCGAACATTTTAACATTTTCTAAGATCAGATAAGTCTTACAGTGTGAATCCCTGATTCCAATATTGAAATTTTTTGATAAACAAGAAAAATCCGGACCATCTCATCATTTCCGTTTTTTCCAGTAAAAAATCAAAATCAAATTATTAGATTTGAGTCCACCACCAATACCTGGATATCGATTGTGGATATGAAAGAAAATCTTTGGTAATGGTAATAAAAGGCTCGACTCTTACTACAAATCAATTTCCTAATCTTTTTCGATTTCCTCGAAATCACTTAATTTCTTAGAAACTTAGTATCAAAGGAAACATAAACATAATGTGAAATAGAAGAGAATCTATTCTCTTTCTCTGTCTTTTTTTTTTTTAATTATCTTGGAGATTTTGTAATGCTTACTCTAAAACTATTTGTTTACACAATAGTGATTTTATTTGTTTCTCTTTTCATCTTCGGGTTCCTATCTAACGATCCAGGACGTAATCCTGGACGTGAAGAATAAGAAAATCTTTTTTGTTTTATGTGTTTTCCTTCCTTGTGCTGGATTTTGAAATATTTTTCGTTTTTCTATCTATTTTCCATCTTTAACTAGTAAAAAAATGAAACAAACAAGGAAGGAAAACAAAAAAAAGAAGCTCCATAAGTTCAAAATAAAAAAATGCCAAATCATCAATCAACGGAAACGGAAAGAGAGGGATTCGAACCCTCGGTACAAAAATTCGTACAACGGATTAGCAATCCGACGCTTTAATCCACTCAGCCATCTCTCCCCAATTCACAAAATAGAATTATTATGTTTATGTTACATCGCATAAACAAAAAGAACAAAAAGTAGGGCTTGAAAAAGCCTTCTTTCTTTATATCTTATTTGAGATATCTTAATCTCTTTTTTTTTTTTCGATTTGATTTCTATTCATTTTTTTATAGAAAGAATTATATATGAAATTAATAATCATTTTTCTATTTTTTATTACTCCTTCTTTTGTTTTCGGGTAACGTATCTATCCAAAAAAGGAATGGAACTATGGATTTTTGCACAATGCATTTTTGTGTTATGAATTAAGTAATTTTGTCGAGATGTATCCGTCAAAATACCTTCAGCAAAAATCAAATCCAAAAATGAGATTCGCCCCCTTTTCTTAATTTCATTAGGGGGCCCCTTACGAAACATGTCAACACTAAGATTTTCATAAGATTATGCCCCTAATTTCATAAATTAGGCCTATTTCATAATTATGACTGATTCCCTTGTTCGACAAAAGATCCTTTTATATACAATAATGGTATTGTAGCGGGTATAGTTTAGTGGTAAAAGTGCGATTCGTTCTACAGACCCCTTAATAGTTAAGGGATCCCTTGCGTGATTCATATCACGATCAAAAACTTTATTTCTTACTTAAAGGGCTTTAATCCTTTATACCTCTCAACGAACGATTCGAGGAATAATATACATTATCGTAATTTGTATACAATTTAGAATTGATTCTAAAATTATGAAACATAAGTTTTTGGAATTGGATCAAGAATCCCAATTTTTTAATATGAGTTAAAGGATCCAGGGAAAAAGATATAGACAATTTGTTTCCAATCGTAACTAAATCTTCCATTTTTTTATATTATTTGTTTTGTATAGGAGAGATTGAAGCAAAATAGCTATAAAACGATTTTTCTAGTTTACTAGAAAAATCGACATATTTTTTAGCTCGACGGAAATCTTATTCTTTTCCTAAAGATTCTCTCAAATAGAAATAGAGAACGAAGTAACTAGAAAAAAAGATATTGTTCTAATACTCCTCTTCTATAGGGATCATCTAAAAAGCAAGCTGTTTTAAATGTATTCATACAGAAAGGCTGACATAGATGTTATGGGTCATTTTTTTTCATGTATTCCATCTCTTAAATT